ATGATTCGTTTATCAAAAAAATTTGTTTGTTTTGCTAATGTTCTTATACTTTCAATTAAAGATGTTTTAAAAAAAGCATCTATGTAACCACGATTATATGACCAATTATATACAATATTTATTTGTTTTTCCCACCGAATTCTTTTAGAACTCCATTTTTGAAATGAATTAAGTAAGGTTAAATTTAATAAAGATGAATAAAAAGGCTTATATAAACAGTATGCTATAAATATTCCAAAAAAAGCTATACTGACTGAAAAAGTTGCATTTCTCAAAAATTCATACCAATCTACAAAATTTTGTGAATTTTTATGCAAAAGGTTTATCGACGGCGTGAATAATTTTGATAATATATCACAGTCTATTCCTTCTTGATTAAAAGAAATTCCTACGGCTCCAACAAACAAAGTAAATAAAAGCAACACAAGCATGGGAAATAGCATAGTATTGTCTGATTCATGGGGATAATAGAAAGTTCTTGTATTAAGTCCAAAATTTTCAACAGTAATAAAAGTTTGATTTCTTACATTATTACTAATTTTATATGTTTTATGGCAAAAACAAGAAGCTCTTTTCATATTATTCATTGTTAATAATGGTACTAACTCAAAATTTCTATTAAATCTTTTTTCTTCTTCTTTACCCCATAAAGAGATTGAATATAAGGAGCTACTTTTTTTTACACTGTAATTTATAAAATAAGTGTTTAAATGTCCTTCAAAAGTAAGTAAATAAATCCGAAACATATAAAATGCGGTTAATCCCGCTGTTGAACAAGCTATTATTGCAAAAATCGGCGAAAACAACAAACTATCATTAAGAATTTCATCTTTAGACCAAAAACAAGCAAAGGGTGGAATACCACAAAGAGAAAGTGTTCCTACTAAAAAGGCAGTTTTTGTAATCGGTACATGTTTTGTCAAACCACCCATAAGAATCATATTCTGACTTTTATCGGGAGAATATCCAACTATAGCTTCCATTGAATGAATTATGGATCCAGATCCTAAAAACAACAAAGCTTTCGAATAAGCATGAGTAATCAAATGAAATAAAGCGGATCGATAAGACCCCATACCTAGAGCTAACATCATATAACCCAGTTGAGACATTGTAGAATAGGCTAAACCTCTCTTAATGTCTTTTTGAGCAAGAGCTAAAGTGGCTCCTAAGAGTACTGTTATTATACCTATCAAAGATATTATATACATTATAGAAGGGATAACTATAAAAAGAGGAAGAAGACGAGCTACAAGAAAAATTCCCGCCGCTACCATAGTAGCAGCATGTATAAGAGCCGAAATAGGAGTAGGGCCCTCCATGGCATCAGGTAACCATACATGAAGAGGAAATTGTGCGGATTTAGCAATAGGACCCACAAATAAGAGAAATGCACACAAAGTAAGGAATAAGATATTTACTCTATTATTTAAAATTAAAATAAAATTATTTAATATTTCGAACAAATCCTGAAATTCAAAACTACCAGTTATCCAATAAAGACCTAAAATTCCTAATAATAAACCAAAATCCCCTACACGATTAGTTACAAAAGCTTTTTGACAAGCATTCGCCGCAACAGGTCGTGTGAACCAAAAACCTATTAATAAATATGAACACATTCCGACTAATTCCCAAAAAAAATAAACTTGGATCAAATTAGAACTAGTAACTAATCCTAACATTGAAGTATTAAAAAAACCCATATAAGCAAAAAACCTCAGATATCCTTGATCATGAGACATATAATTGTCACTATAAATCAGAACCAAAATTCCAACAGTTGTAATTAATATTGACATAATAGACGTAAGTGGATCAATAAAGTAACCGAACTCAAAAGAAAATTCATTATTTATGGTCCAAGACCATACATTTTGATGAATAGAACTTATAAAAATTTGTTGAATAAATAGATAGAGTGAAAAGATCATAACTATACTTAACAAAAAAATACTCAGAAAAGTCCACATACGCCGAAGGTTTTTTGTTGCTGTCGGAAAAAGTAGAAGTCCAACTCCTAGTAAAATAGGTACTGGAAGTGGAATGAAAGGAATGATCCATGAATATTGATATGTATGTTCCATAAAATAAAAACCCTTTTTATTTTATTCTTAAATTTTTTATTTCTTATTCACTGGTTTGTATATATATATATATTTTTTTTTTTTCAAAAGGGACAAAAAAAAGCACGCGATTTCAAACCGAAATATAAATTTTTTGAATTAGTATAATCCTTCCTAAAACTTTGAAAATAAATATATATTCAAATCAAAAAATTATAAGTGATTAAATAATATTACTAGGCTATTGCCAAAAAAAATTATTTGTCTTTTTTTATTACTACTAACTTTTTTTATTACTACTAAATAAAATTTTGATTTTCTACAGATATATAAAAAGTTAATTATAATTCCGTACTACAATAATTTATATACATATATTAAGAATAGAACAAAGATTTACACGACAAAAAAATACTTAATATTTATTATATAAGAAAAAAACTTGACATAAAAATTTTATTTGAGTTTGATAATTTAGAATTATTAAGGAATTAATTTTAATTTTGGAATTTAGTGACTGTCTTCCAGTACACTAAGTGATCTTTTTTTTTGCAAGAAAGATTATTATAATTTAAGAATTTTATTGATAATATAATCTATCAGTAGAGATTAATTAAATGAGAACTCTCGTACGGATTTCAAACGTTAAATAAAATAAAATTTTAATAACCCAAATTTATATTTATAAAAAAAGTAAAAAACCGTTGGGTTTTAAACTTTTGAATGTTTTTTTGTTTTGAAAATAATATATAATAAAATTTTAAAGAAAAAACTCAATATCAATATGTAGTACGAACGAATAGCATAATAAATGTCTTTGACATCCAATTATACCACTGAAAAACTTTTTTTCATTTTTGAATGGCAGTTCCAAAAAAACGTACTTCTATCTCGAAAAAGCGTATTCGTAAAAAAATTTGGAAAAGGAAGGGATATTGGACATCGTTGAAAGCTTTTTCATTAGGTAAATCACTTTCTACAGGTAATTCAAAAAGTTTTTTTGTACAACAAAATAAATAAAAAACACTATAATAATTATAATTATCCTAACAAAAAAACTAATTTTTTAGAAAAAAAATAATTATAAACCAAAAGAGGAACAAAAAGACAATATATATATAAAAAGAAAGGTTAACATTTTTTTTTTTCAAACAAGGGATTCTTATTTTACCCATCACTAACTTGATGTAATAATAAAAAAAGATCTTGTATTTCCTCGTTAAGAGGAAATACAAGATCTTTAAGCGAAATCAATAGGTTCTTAAAATTAATTCTTAAGTGAAAAACTTTTAACTTTAATACCTTTAGGAATTATTATATATCTGAATTGTTATATTCTTTACTTGGAATCAAATTGATAAAAGCATCTATCCATAACAAGTGAATATTAGATAATAATAAATTATATTATATATTATATTATTTCTAAGTGATCAAAAAATCTTATGTTTGTACAGTATAAAACGATGTAGCAAAACAGATGGTTTGATAATTATTTTTGTTATCTTGAGCAATTAGGCAAATCTTATTTTATTTTATTTAAAATTTCTAAGTATTTTGGCGAAGTTTTAATTTTTAGAAAAAGCATTTTTTATTGTATTCTATAAAAAAAAGTAAAGTACAAAAAGTTAATTTACAAATTTTAAACTAACTCAGGTAAAAAAAAAAAGATCTTAAATTGAATTAAAACCCCAAAAACCCATTTAAACAGGTTTTTATTCATGAAATTAATTGTAAATTCCATTGAATTGGCCTCTTTATTTATATTTTAATCTCGACGATTGAATAAAAACTTGTTAGTATTGTTTTGAACAAGTTGCCGCTATGGTGAAATTGGTAGACACGCTGCTCTTAGGAAGCAGTGCTATAGCATCTCGGTTCGAGTCCGAGTAGCGGCATAAGATCTTATAAAAGAGATATTATATTATAAGTTTTATAATCAAACTAATACCCGAATTTTTCGAAAATCGGGTAAAACCTAGTATTAATTTATTAATTTTTAACATATTTTTTATGATTTTTTCAATTTTAGAGCATATATTAACTCATATATCTTTTTCGGTCGTTTCTATTGTACTGACAATTTATTTTTTAACTTTATTAGTTAATTTAGATGAAATCATAGGATTTTTTTATTCATCAGATAAAGGAATCGTAATTACGTTTTTTGGTATCACAGGATTATTATTCACTCGTTGGATTTATTCAGGACATTTTCCATTAAGTAATTTATATGAATCATTAATTTTTCTTTCGTGGACTTTTTCAATTATTCATATTGTTTACTATTTTAATAAAAAACAAAAAAATCACCTAAACGCAATAACTGCGCCAAGTGCTATTTTTATTCAGGGTTTTGCTACTTCAGGTCTTTTAAACAAAATGCCTCAGTCTGCAATATTAGTACCAGCTCTACAGTCCCAGTGGTTAATGATGCACGTAAGTATGATGATATTAGGCTATGGCGCTATGTTATGCGGATCATTATTATCAATAGCTCTTCTAGTCATTACATTTCGCAAAGTTGGCCCTACTTTTTGGAAAAAGAATATAAAAGAAAATAATTTCTTAAATGAATTATTTTCTTTTGATGTACTTTACGACATAAATGAAAGAAATTCTATTTTACTACAACAAAACATTAATTTTAGTTTTTCTCGAAATTATTATAGGTATCAATTGGTTGAACAATTAGATTTTTGGAGTTTTCGTATTATTAGTCTTGGATTTATTTTTTTAACCGTCGGCATTCTTTCAGGAGCTGTATGGGCTAATGAGACGTGGGGTTCATATTGGAATTGGGATCCAAAAGAAACTTGGGCGTTTATTACTTGGACCATATTCGCAATTTATTTACATATTAAAACAAATAGGAATGTTAGGGGTATAAATTCTGCAATTGTGGCTTCTATAGGCTTTCTTTTAATTTGGATATGCTATTTTGGCGTCAATCTTTTAGGAATTGGTTTACATAGTTATGGTTCATTTACATCAAATTAAATAAAACATTAACCAAAAAATAAAGGAATCCACATAAAAAAGAATAGCATCTATATATAACTTCATATAAGTTAAGAAATCTAATTTAGTTTTAGTAGTAAATAATCAAGAACCTTTTGAATCAAGTAGTACAATGATTCAAAAGGTTCTCACAATACAAAGACCAAAGACTTCTGATTACAATTCAATTTAATGCTTTTTTTTATTTCCTGAAAACTAGCCATAAAAATAATTAGATAAAATGTATTCGACCTTGTCACTTGCTAATGAGAGCACAAAATCAGGATAAATCCCAATACCTATTATTGGTAGAAGAATAGAGATTGAAAGAAATAACTCTCGGGGTCCAGAATCAAAAAAAGAAAAGTTTTTGACATTAATTAACTTGTATCCATAGAACATTTGGCGTGACATAGATAATAAATATATAGGAGTTAATATCATTCCAATTGCCATTACAAAAATAATTAAAATTTTTGAAATTAATAAATATTTTTGACTGGTAATTATTCCAAAAAAAACAATTAATTCTGCAACAAAACCACTCATGCCCGGTAATGCAAGGGAAGCCATCGATAAGATAGTAAACATTGTAAATATCTTTGGAATGGAGATAGCCATTCCACCCATTTCATCAAGATAAACAAGCCGAATTCTATCATAACTAGTTCCTGCCAAGAAAAAAAGTGCAGCGCCAATAAATCCATGAGAGATTATTTGTAAAATAGCTCCATTAAGTCCAGGGTCCGTTATAGAACCAATACCTATAATTATAAAACCCATATGAGATACAGAAGAATAGGCTATTCTCTTTTTTAAATTACGTTGACCAGGAGATGTTGAAGCTGCATAAATTATTTGGATTGTACCGACTACCATCAACCAAGGAGAAAACATAGAATGAGCGTGAAGTAATAATTCCATATTGATTCGAACCAACCCATATGCTCCCATTTTTAATAAGATTCCAGCGAGAAGCATACAGGTACTGTAATGGGCCTCGCCGTGGGTGTCAGGTAACCAAGTATGTAAAGGTATAATCGGTGATTTGACGGCAAAAGCAATAATAAATCCAATATAAAATAGTATTTCGAGTGTGACAGGATAGGATTGATTAGCTAATAGTTCTAAATTTAATGTTGGTTCGTTCGAACCATATAAACTTATACCTAAAACTCCTATTAATAAAAAAATAGAACTTCCTGCAGTGTATAAAATAAATTTTGTAGCTGAATACAGACGTTTCTTTCCACCCCACATGGATAAAAGTAGATAAACGGGAATTAATTCTAATTCCCACATGATGAAAAAAAGTAAAAGATCCCTAGAAGAAAATGATCCTATTTGACCGCTGTACATTGCTAACATCAGGAAATGAAATAATCGGGAATCCCGAGTAACAGGAAAAGCCGCTAACGTAGCTAAAGTAGTAATAAATCCCGTCAGTAAAATTGTTCCTATAGAAAGTCCATCTATTCCCATTCTCCAGTAAAAATCAAAAAAATTTATCCATTTATAATCTTCGGACAGTTGAATTAATGGATCGTCCATTTTATAATTATAACAAAAAGCGTAGGTCGTTAGAAGAAGTTCTAAGATACAAATGCATATGGTATACCATTTAATTACTTTATTTCCCCTATGCGGGAGAAATAATATTAACGAACCAGCAGATATTGGAAAAACAACAATTATTGTTAACCAAGGAAAATCATTCGTGGTAAAGACAAGATACACCAGGTCCAAAGAACGCGTACTCAAAAAATATATATAAATAAAAAAATATAATTTAACTTTTTTGAGTACGAGTACTTGTCAATAAAAAAAAAAATAAAATTTATTCCAAATTTATTCAAATGAGGTTTTCGGTAACGTATCAATAAGCTAGACCCATGCTTCGAGTTGTTTCATGCCATAAATAAACTCGAACGCTCAAAAAATCCGTCGGACAGGCAGATTCACATCTCTTACAACCAACACAGTCCTCGGTTCTTGGAGCGGAAACTATTTGCTTAGCTTTACATCCATCCCAAGGTATCATTTCTAATACGTCTGTAGGGCATGCTCGGACACATTGAGTACATCCTATACAGGTATCATAAATTTTTACTGAATGTGACATAGGATCTATAGTTTTTTGAATGTCATAAAGTTTCAATCTAGTAAACTTCTAACTGAATGATATATTAAAATACTAGATGAAGCAATGATTTCCTTTAATAGAATTTTTGTAATGAATTCTGGCTCAATTTATTAAAAAAAGGGGCTAAAATACTTTGATTTCTTATATTTTCACAAATATAATCTAGTAAGTCATAACCTATTATATATATGCAAATTAAAATCTATAATTTTTTTTATTTATGCTACTTATTTAATAAGGTCGATTGGTTGATGCGAGTTGATTTTCTGTTACGATAAATTGACGAAACTATAGCTAATCCAATAGCTGCTTCAGCGGCTGCAATTGCTATAACAAAAATGCATAAAATATCCCCTTTTAGTTGGGAATTATCAAAAAAATCAGAAAATGTCACGAAATTCATATTAACTGCATTGAGTATAAGTTCAAGACACATAAGAGCCCTAACCATATTTCGACTCGTGATCAATCCATAAAGACCAATCAAAAATAAATAGGCACTCAAAACAAGTACATGTTCGAGTATCATTCAGCAACTCCTTATCAATTTTGATTCATTTCAATATGAACAATAATTCACCGGATTCAATCAACTAGAATATAACAAATAAAAATATAACAAATAAAGTACGAATAAAAAAATATATTTAGGTAAAATTTTGGTTAAAAAAAATATTTTAAATATATATATTTAAAATATTAAGAATAGTATTCAATCAAATTTAATTGAATGAACGAAAAAAAATATCATAACATACATAAAGTTTTCTTTAGTCTTTACTAAATTGAACGTTTTTTATTGACGAGCCACCGAAATTGCACCTATCAGAGCAACTAAAAGAATTATTGAAATGAGTTCAAATGGAAGAAAAAAATCTGTTGATAAATGAATTCCTATTTGTTGACTATTACTTATTAAATCTTGCTCTAGAATCTGGTTTAATCTTGTAGTCCAAATAACCCCGTACCATGACGTATCGAGAATTGTAGAAATTAATGAAAAAAGAATAGTTGTACAAACCAACGAAGTAATCCCATTCCCGACGGTCCACAGATTTAAATTTGTGTAATATTCTGAATCATTCATGAACATCACAGCAAATATGATTAAAACATTTATGGCCCCCACGTAAATAAGGAGTTGTGCAGCAGCTACAAAATGGGAATTTGATAGAATATACAATAAAGATATACAAACAAGAACAAATCCTAAGGAAAAGGCCGAAAAGATTGGGTTGGGAAGTAATACCACTCCCAGACCTCCTACTAGAATACCGGATCCCAGAAAAACTAAAAGAAAATCATGTATTGGTCCAGGCAAATCCATTATATTATTAAAATAAGAAAAAAATCGAAACCCTTTTCATGACCTTATTAATTTAACCGGGAAATTTGTTTTTAATATGTTTCTAATAGAGTGAAATTAGAATCTAATGGATATGAATTTATGTAGATACAATTATTAGACAGTTTCGCTTTTTTATGCTAAAGTGTTCAACCTATCTGTTTAAATAAAGTAATTACGAATTTATTTTATTAAAAGAATGAGCCTTAATACTTAAAGATTATTATATAAATATAATACAAGTTTTTAATTAAATTCTTTATATAATTAAAAAATTTGAATTCTTTTTTTTAATAAACTTAATGGGTTTACCCATTTTTTGTTTGAGGTGAATTTAAAATTGTTCGAATAGTGTAATCGTCAATTACTGACATTGGTAAACGACCCAAAGCTATTTGATTATAATTCAATTCGTGACGATCATAAGTTGAAAATTCATATTCTTCGGTCATTGACAAACAATTTGTTGGACAATATTCAACACAATTACCGCAAAATATACAAATTCCAAAATCAATACTGTAATTAAGCAATCGTTTTTTTTTAATATTCGTTTCCAATTTCCAATCAACAACAGGTAGATCTATAGGACATACTCGAACACATACTTCACAAGCAATGCATTTATCAAATTCAAAATGTATTCGCCCGCGGAAACGTTCCGAGGTTATTAATTTTTCATAGGGATATTGAATAGTTACAGGTAAACGATTTGTGTGGGATAAGGTAATCATGAAACCTTGACCAATATACCTTGCAGCTCGTAGGGTTTGTTGACCATAATTCATGAACCCGGTTATCATAGGAAGCATATTGTAATTATCTATAAAAAATTTGATCTTTGTTTCTTTCTCTTGTTTAAAACAAGTAATGAATATATTGGATTCATTTTCAATTTATAGTGAAAAGAGTTGGAAAGAAGTTGTTAATAATAGATTACCAAGGGAAATAGGTAAAAGAAATTTCCATCCAAGATTTAGTAGTTGATCCATTCTTAGCCTAGGTAAAGTCCATCTTGTTACGATAGAAATGAACAAGAACAAATATGTTTTAGCTAATGTAATAAAGATACCTATTGTTGTTCCAAAAGTTTGATCCCTCTCAAATAGCTCCAGAATAGATATATACGGAATAGAAATATTCCAACCGCCTAAGTATAGAACTGTCACAAATAATGAGGAAATTAATAGATTTAGATAAGAAGCAACGTAAAATAAACCAAATTTGATACCTGAATATTCAGTTTGATAACCTGCTATTAATTCTTCTTCCGCTTCTGGTAAATCAAACGGTAATCTCTCGCATTCTGCTAGGGAAGAAATTAGAAAAATGATAAAACCTATAGGTTGACGCCACAAATTCCATCCCCAAAAACCATATTTTGATTGTGCCTCAACTATATCAACTGTACTTAAACTGTTAGATAATCCTAGTCGGTGATAACATTACTATTCTCACCGCTATTACAAAACCGTACATGAGGTCTTCGCCTCATACGGCTCCTCGGGGGCCAGAAATAAATCTAAGGACCAGATTAGTATTATTTAGATGGATATGATGTGTTCTAAAATAGATTAAATATAAATATATCTGGGGTCCCGAATTATACCAACGGAATTCTGTCTGCTCAAATTCTAAGAATAAAAAAAAGCGCTTCGGAATTCATCTCATCTTTTACAAATTTTAATTTCTATTTGTTGAGTCATAACTTAATCCTTTAATAAAAAACTCCTTGTAAAAAAAAAAAAGGTATTTCAGCCCATCGTGGTTTTCAATTACGAAAAAGAATTAGACATCCTATTAGTTTATTATTCATGACAGAAATTCTATTTTATTTTCGAAATATATGAAAAAACTATCCTTGTTTCGTTCCTATTCTTCTTTCCTTTTTTATAAAAAAGTTGGTGGACTTAAAAAATAAAAGATTATTTCGTTTCTGATAGTCATTACATTTATCGGTGGATAGGAGCATACTCTGAAATCGGAATCTTGGGAGTACTGTCTGATCATTTCTACTAATTTCAAGCCCCCATTAATCTTCTTTTTTTGTTATCTTATGGTATGCATAAATATCCTTTGCAATTTGTTTAATCTCTATTACAAATTCTTTGTGTATTTTGGTGTTTCTAACCATCCACTCACTTTTACCTAATTGCCGCTCACTTTGTAATACATGTATGTTAATCTATATAACTGTATAGTGAAAACGCCATACGGTTAATATTTTGAACCCGCTTCAAGCCAGGATGACTAAATCAACCAACCTTGGGGTAAAGTGATTATTATGATTATGTTTATTTCCGTTTAACCTTTGTACATAGGAAACGAGACTCAAAATTTTTTACTGCTAATTTCTGAGCAGTTTTTTTCACTCATATATAACTATCAAATTCCTTTTATTAAGATTAACCCAAAAATAAATATATATATTCCGTTTTTTAACTTATTCGTTTAGAAGAAACGTATATAGTAAAAATGTTTATATTTCAACGAACCGCACGTAGAGATATTGATAAAACACATAGAGTTAATGGTATTTCATAACTAATCGATTGGGCAGCAGCTCGCAGACCACCTAAAAAAGAATATTTATTATTTGATCCATATCCTGACATAAGAAGTCCAATAGGAGCAATACTTGAGATGGCAATCCATAAAAAAATACCGATATTGAGATCCGCTAAAACAAGGTGATTGCTAAAGGGAATTACTGAATAACTTAGTAAAATTGAGATAACTGCTATCGACGGTCCAATACTAAATAAAGGGTTATTTCCTCTAGCTGGACGAAGATCTTCTTTAAAAAGTAGTTTTGTCCCGTCGGCTAGGGCTTGAAGAATTCCCAACGGGCCAGCGTATTCAGGTCCAATACGTTGTTGTATCCCTGCAGATATTTCTCTTTCTAACCACACAATTACTAGTACACCTGTTATGATTCCCAATACAAGAGAAAATATAGGGACAAACATCCATATTAGTCCGTAGACCTCTTTTAAAGATTCCAATCGCACAAAAGAATTTATAGTTTGTACTTCTGTTGCATAAATTATCATTTTAACGATCAACTTCTCCCATAATTATATCTATGCTACCGAGTATCGTCATAATATCAGCCAATTTCATTCTTTTAACTAGTTCAGGAAGAATTTGCAAATTAATAAAACCCGGTGGTCTTATTTTCCATCTCCAAGGAAAACCACTTTGATCTCCTATGAGAAAAATTCCCAACTCCCCTTTTGGGGCTTCAACTCTTACATAAAGTTCTTGTTTCGATAATTCAAAAGTAGGAGAAGGTTTTTTACTAATGAATCGATATTCAAAATCATTCCATTCTGGATTCCTTTTTTTATCAAAGCCTCTGCTTTCTAAATTCTCATAGGGACCTCCCGGAAGTCCTTCCAGAGCCTGTTGAATAATTTTTATGGATTCTGTCATTTCGCTAAATCGTACTAAATAACGAGCTAATGAATCCCCTTGTTTTTGCCATTGAATTTCCCATTCAAATTCATCGTAAGACTCATAACGATCAACTTTACGAAGATCCCATGGTATTCCGGATGCGCGTAGCATTGGTCCGGATAAACCCCAATTTTTTGCTTCTTCCCCACCAATAATCCCAACTCCTTCAACCCGTTCTAAAAAAATAGGATTTCGTGTAATCAGTTTTTGATATTCAACAACCTCGGTTAAAAAATAATCACAAAAATCCAAGCATTTATCTATCCAACCATAAGGTAAATCAGCCGCAATTCCTCCAATACGAAAAAAATTATGCATCATTCTCATACCGGTGGCAGATTCGAATAGATCATATATAAATTCGCGTTCTCTGAAAATATAGAAAAAAGGAGTCTGTGCACCAATATCTGCCATAAAAGGGCCGAGCCATAACAGATGAGAAGCTATACGACTCAATTCCAGCATAATTACTCTGATATAGCTGGCCCTTTTAGGAACTTTAATATTTCCCAATTGTTCTGGTCCATTTACTGTTATTGCTTCTGTAAACATAGTAGCTAAATAATCCCATCGCGTTACATAAGGTAAATATTGTATAATTGCCCGGTTTTCTGCAATTTTTTCCATTCCCCTGTGTAAATAACCCAATATGGGTTCACAGTCAACAACATCCTCGCCATCTAGAGTAACGATTAAGCGAAGAACACCATGCATGGATGGGTGGTGAGGTCCCATATTGACTATCATAAGATCTTTTCCTGTAACAGGTCTCTTCATAAGTTTTTCCTTGATTCGTTCTAGCATGAATTATATTGCTGAAAAATAAGTTTATGAAAAAATTAAATATCTAAAAAATTAATTAATTCACAATTTTGTAATTTAACGAGTTTTTAATTCCCGAATATTCAACTGATTAATTAATTCTTTATAACGTACTCTATCTTTTTTTGACAAATAAGCCAGCAGTCGTTGACGTTTTCCCAGAATTTTTCGTAGACCCCTCTGAGATAAATAATCTTTTCTGTGCAATTCCAAATGTGAAGTAAGTCTTCGTATCTTATTAGTGAAACTGAATACTTGAAATTCAACGGATCCCCTGCTTTCTTCTTTTTTTTCTTGAAACGAAATGAATGTATTTTTTATCATAAAAAGAAATCCTTCCCTTTTTTATATGAATTGAAAGATATGAGTTTTACTGATCAGTAATAATAGTGGTATTTTTTTTGTACAAGGATCTGAATTTAATTAGCAACTTATTATTCTTAATTTTATTAAGAAGTATAAATTGAGATCTAAAAAGGAGGATTCTTTTAATTTATTTATGTATCTGTTCTGATTGGTATCTACGTCATTGATTAAATTAATCTCATGTATAAAGATTGAATTTAAAACAATCCCTCATATTTGTGCATACAGTTGTTTTCATATACCGTAACTTATATATTTATAGTAAAAATTATAGTAAAAAGGATCTATCATTAATGAATTTTAAATCGTGTATACATATGTATTCTTATCATACTGAAACGATTTCCATTAGTAGTATTAAACCAATAGCGATTCATACAAGCTAAATCTTCTAATCTAAAGTTGGGCCAAAGAAAGGATTTTAATTTAATGAGGTTTTTTTTATCCTTATAAAGATCTTTCTTTTTATGCAAAACTGTGGGCCAGTTTTGAATATTCTTATCAAATCTTGAATTTATATTCCTCGTATTTTTTTTTTTTAAGTTGAAACAAATTATAATTCGAAATTCTCTACGTCGTTTAGGGGATAGAATGTTTTCCGGAACAAAGAAATCATATATATATATATATTTTTTTACAGTTTTGTTTTGATATTTTGTAATGGATTTTTCAAATTTTTTTTTGTATCTTTGACTTTTTTTTTTTTTTTGAACCAATGAAATATCTATGGTTCTATATATCATAAGTTGTCCATCGTTTTTTACAGACAAACGTACAGGTTCAATAATAAAAATTCCTTTTTTCATTAATTTTGCAAAAGTTAAACTCTTCTCAATCATTAGAATGTCTAGACTCATCTCCCCTCTTTCAATAGAAGATATCGCTATATTGTTTGGATTTTTTAGTCTAACCAAGAGACAGTATACTTTTACATTATTGAGAATTTTTTGATTAAAAAAACAATTCCATCGCAATTGAAAACGCGAATACCTTGTGATAAATAAATCGAGTTCCGCTTCTGTATTGCTTTTGTATTGTTTTTTTTTTTTACGTTTTTTTATCTTCGATTCCGCATAATTTTCTTCAATATTTTTTTCTTGGTTTGATATAGCTGGTTCAGGATTTATTTTTTTTTCTTTATCTGATTCAAGCTCTCCTTGACCTGCCAATTCTTTTTCTTCTTTAGTTAGATTATAAAATCGAGGGTATTTTTTTTCATTTGATCGTATAAAACCTTTTTTCTTTCCAGTGATCTTTTTATTAACATTTTTGTTTTCATTAAAATTGAAAAGAAGTAATTTAATTGGTATCACCCAAGGTTTCTTTTTATATGTACTAGAAAAAAATAAAAATTCTGTAAAGAAAAAAAATTCAAAATTTGTTATACGACGATTTATTATTTCTTCATTCATTCCCATCCAATCAAAAAAGTTTCTTTTTTTATTGGCAAGACCCGTCTTAGTTATTTTATCAACTCTTTGATAATTCTGAACTTTAGTCTTAATATATTTTTTTTTACTCTTGGTATCAATCCAGGGCTCAATATTTAATCTTTTTCTAAACCAAAAGTTTAGAATTCTCCAATCCAAATATTTTCTATGCCGGATGTCCCCCATACCCCGAATATTATATTTTTCTATAAAATAAGAGATTAAACAATTATCTAGAGTAATACCTATAGACACGTCAAAAAATTTTTTTTCTGTAGAATGAATAGATTTGTAGCAAAAAAGATTATATATATAATCTTTTTTTAAATTGTGTTTTGGATTTAATAACGAGTCGGCTTCAAAAAAATTTTGTTTTTTGTAATTATCAACTTTGTTTTTTTCATATGAATCCTCTTTGGTTAAACTTGGCTTTAGAACTAGCGAGTCTTCGTTTATTTTCTTTTTCCATTTTTGGGTTACTAATCTAGCCCACGCAACCTGAGGTAAATTGTATTGATAATGACTTCGTAACCAGTTTTTCCATGGATTTACTTCGGAATTTAAAAGTGTTTTATCTTTTAATTCATAATGAAAGATTCCTTGTTCTTGAAAAAAATCCTTTATTTGATTCTTAACAAAAAAGGATGTTATGCATATGTTATATTCAAGAACAGCCTTTAATTTCGAAAAGTTACTAACTTGAATTTTTGATAATTTGTAAAATACATATGCTTGTGATAAAGAACGTAGGTCATAACTAAAAATTTTTTTTTTTGATATTAAATTTTTTATAGTCGAAATAAAATAAATGGTATTTTTTTTTTTTTTTTTTTCTCCAGTTTCTTCATTCTTGTAAATATATTTATCAATAATTGTTTTTGTTGATTCAAAAAAAAGTTGTGTAGTAATTCTTGGAATATTAATGATACTTAGAAAAATAGCTATAGACAGTTGTTCAATGTAAAATTTAAAAAAAAAAACAGATTTACGAATTAATCGAATATTTTGTCTTTTGAATGTCTGCCAAAATTTTTTTGATGACTTAATTATTTTATAACCATAACGCGATTTGTTACAACTATATGTTAGGTTTTGTTTTTCTTTTGAAATTCCTTCTATTTTATTTCTGATTGTCTTTATTCTATCAATCAAAAAATTTTTTTTTTTTTCGCTGAGTGAAGAATTTCTCCACTCCGTGGATTTATTTTGAACAGATAGTTCATGAATCATCTGATTACTCATTATTGAATCTTTTTTAGTTTCATTTAATTCATATATTTCTCTCAGGCCAAATAATGGAATTAGATTTCGTTTTGAAAGGTCTTTCATTTTTCCTTTTATAAAAAGAAAGTTTTTGATAATCCAGTGTTTAATTTCTTTTGCGACTTTTAGGAAAATTGTTGCTCTTTCTTTGAAAATCCTTAAAACCAGAAAAGACTTAGTTTTGAGTTTTTTTATTCTTTTTTTTAATTCTTTAGAAATAGGTTCAAAAAAAGAGGGCTTTTTTTGGGCAGAACCAAACGGTAGTTCGGTTTCCATCCCCCAAACTGTTAAAAAACAAAAATCGTTTTTTTCTACCTTTTCTTTTGTTTTTTTTATCCGAGCCTTCCGAGATGATTGAAATTTAGATTTATGCCAAGGTTTAAGATAAAAAGGAAATAGGATTTTTATCTGAATACCATCCGTTAACCAGTTTCTTGGAAATTCTGTTTCGGACAGTTGAACCCCATTATAAGTGCATTTAACATGCATTTCACGTTTCCAATCCTTTAAATCCTCGGACCACTCGGGAAATTGAAATAATAACATACGGACGCTATTTTTAATTATTATCAATAAAGGTAATATAATATATTTTCTAAGAATAGATTGAGTTACTAAGAGAGAACCTCTTATTATTTGAGCAAATAGGAAGCTATCCCAAGTTTCTGCAATTTCTATCCGTTTTTTTTCTTCTATTTTTAATTGTTCTTCCTCTTTTTTTTCAATTGTTTTTTTTTTTTTTTTCCACATTAAATTTCTAATAATTTTTTTTTTTAGCCCCCATATATCAAACGAAAAAAAAAAAAGTTTATCTATTCTATCAAAAAAAAAGGGGGAATGTACTTTTGCTTGAAAAAACTCCCAAATAACAGTTTTACGCCTTTGGGAACGCATGGATCCTTTAATTATCTCTCGACGAAAATCAGATTGTTGTGAATAACGGATCAAAGCCATTTCATTTTTTTGATCAGCATTTTTATTATCCTTGAGATTAGTATAAATCTCGTTATGCAGCTCTTTATCAGTAAAAACCACTACACGTTTTGCTTTTCTTGAACGAATTCCAGGTTCCATAGGTACATTTTCTTCAGTTTCGCCTTCCAATTCTTCCAACTCACTTTTTAATTTGTATGACCATCGAGGAACTTTTTTCTTGATTTCATGGAAATAAAGTAAATTTTTTATAAGAGTTTGATCGTTGCTATCCGTTATCACGACATCAAATAAAAATTTGAAAATTTTTATCTCTTCTTCTGAATTAATTTTATCTTCTTGGGGTTCGGAAAAAAAATAAAGTTTTTTCTCTAAAGATTTTATATTAAATTTTTCTATTGTTTGCTCAAATTTGTGATAATTAATCTTCAGAAGTATACCATGAATCTTGTTTATCCAAGAACCTCCTATATTATTTTTTATATAGGTTTCGTTTAAGATTTGGAATTGAGGTAATTTTTTTATTCTTCCGCGAGAGATCCCATGCAAAAATGGATCATAAATTTTAGGTAAATTTTCTTTTTTAGTTTCGTTATGACAAAATCGAGTAGTTTTTTCCAGTATATTTTCAATCGACCCTTCCTTATCTAAAGCTTCAATTCGATTTAAAAAT